GCCTAGCAAAAGAAAAATCGAGATAGGTTCCTATAGGATTGGATTTCCCCCTTTAAAATCGGACGTGAAGGTTTCCTCTCATCCGGCTCAAGTAGTTACAGCAAAAAAAAAAGGGGTTCTTTCTTATTTTTAAACTTTGTTTTGTTCGATAAAACCCTACCCTACAAAGAGCTACTCCTTACTCAAGTTCCCAGTAAGGACCAACCTTTCATTGATTCATTCTTTTTTTTTACTTTAAAAAAAATTTCTGAATTACTTATGACAAAATGGAAATGTGAAATTTTTGAGTAGTCTACTTCCCCTCAAATGATGAATCCCCTTTAAGGGGATACTTTGGGACTCGTAAGGGATTTACTTGTCTATATATCATTCCCTTCGACCTTTTAGGTCTCTACTCACCTCGATGGTTATGCCATGATGTCCTTTGAAGTATATATGCGATAAATAGACTCCAGTAACCATGCTATATATATTTGCTTGCTTAAAGAGAATCTCTCTCTAAAAGAAATGGAATGGCTAATTCCACGAAAAAGTCTTTTTTTTTTCACGAGGTATAACTAGCAATTCCTATTTATCTGTTATAGAATCGACCATGGATCAATTCCCCTTTCATTTGGAAGTATTGAATATACCCATAATTCTGAGTTTCATGTTACTTTTCCCAAAACACATGTCAGAGCCGGGGCATCCCATTCAATCTGATTGGGATGACAGTTTCTCAGTCCGAATCTGTAAAATGAAAATTTTGATCAAATCACACATCGCAGTATACCAGGCCTTCTAATTCTTTAAGGGGTTTATCTAAAAAATTCGCGATATAACTAGGAAGACGTTTCAAATACCACACATGGGTCACTGGACATGCGAGTTTGATGTATCCCATTTGATATCTTCGTATCCTAGAATCAACAAATTCCACCCCGCATTGTTCACAAAATTTCGGGTCTTCTTTTTCAGCTCTGATCACTCGATAATTTCCACAAGCACAAATTCTACTTTTTATGGGTCCAAAGATTCTTTCACAAAACAATCCATCTTTTTCCGGTTTATTGGTTTTATAATGAAAAGTATAGGGTTTTGTCACCTCTCCAACTATCTCTCCATTAGGTAGGATTTTGTTGGCCCAAGCCCTTATTTGTTGAGGAGAAACTGGTCCAATTCGAAGTTGTTGATGTTTATACCGGTCGATCATAGAATAGAAATTCTGATTCATTCAGATCAAGCTTCCTTCCTATTAATCTGGAAGTTCTTCTCAGATACAAGGAAATGATTCAGTTCTAGAGCCAAAGATCGTAGTTCTCGAACGAGCAATCGAAAAGATTCTGGAGCATCCTCGGGATTAGGTACTGTTCCTCCAACGATTGTAGCACCAAGTACTTCTTGACGAGCTCTAATATGATCAGATTTATAAGTAAGCATCTCTTGTAAAATATGAGCAACACCAAATCCCTCTAGAGCCCAAACTTCCATTTCTCCTACTCGTTGTCCCCCTTGCTTGGCCCTTCCTCTAAGGGGTTGTTGTGTAACAAGTGCGTAATGCCCACTAGAACGCCCATGGATTTTATCATCAACTTGATGAATTAATTTTAGGATATAGGACTTTCCTATTAGAACGGGTTGTTCAAAAGGATCCCCTGTTCTTCCATCAAATATTCTGCTTTTTCCTGGATACTCGGGTTCAAATACCCATGGATTTTTTGTTTGCTTACAGGCTTCATATAATTCAGAAAACACTAGTTTTCTCGAAGCCTCTTGTTCATATCTCTCATCAAAAGGTGCTATTCTATAATGTTTCTTTAGCAGATCCCCCGCTAATCCGAGCGAACATTCAAATATCTGTCCCACATTCATTCGTGAGGGTACTCCTAATGGGTTGAAGACCATATCAACAGGTGTCCCATCTTGCAAATAGGGCATATCTTGTCTAGGCAAAATTTTTGAAATGATACCTTTATTCCCATGTCTTCCAACTACTTTATCACCTACTTTGATTTCACGTTTCTGTGAAATATATACACGAATCATTTCTGGATTATAACTGGAACCCCCCTTTTTCTGAATCCATCTCACATCAATAACGCGACCCCTTCCACCTATAGGTAGTTTTAGAGAAGTTTCTTTTGCAGTGGATACCTGAATGCCAAGTATGACTCGTAATAATCTATCCTCCGGGGAATACGACGATTCGTTCGCTGTCTGAGGCGTTAATTTACCTACTAAAATATCACCTGTTTCTACCCAAGATCCCAGCATAACGATTCCATTTCTGTCTAAATTTCGGAGTAAATGAGTCTCTAGATGCGGTATTTCCTTAGTAATTCTTTCAGGGCCCTGGCTTGTCACATGAGTCTGAATTTCATATTTCCGGATGTGAAAAGAAGTATAAATATCTTCATATACCAGACGTTCGCTAATTAATACTGCGTCTTCAGAATTGTAACCTTCCCATGGCATATAAGCTACTAATATGTTTTTTCCTAAAGCGAGTTCCCCACCAACT